TCCCTTCTTAGATTATCTATTTTTTTTTTGAATCAAAATTTTTATATCACACAAAAGTCACTTCTTGTATCACAGAAAATCCAATGAGCCCATCATGTGAATTGAATGAAGTAAAATAAAAAAAAACCAAGTCTATGAAGCGGAGATAACTAGATCTATTTATCCACAATCGGATTATATTTGTTTGATCCACTGTTGTCAATATGAATGTGAATAGTGAAAAACGAATACAATGGAGAACACAAAAGAATAAAAAAAAAAAAAAATAGAAATAACAATTTCAATTTAATATCTTTCTTTTTTTATTTATATTTCATTATTCAATTTAATTAGTCAATTGAAATAAATAGAAATAGGAAAATATATATATAATATATAAGAATTAAAATGAAAAAAAGAGAAAATAAATAAAAAAAGAAAAAACTACGGAGTTGTGTTGGATTGGCACGATAGAGATAATGAACATAAATAGAAAAAAAAAAGTGTAGGCGAAAGAATAAATTAAGGTAAGGAAGAAGTAAAGTAGAAAAAAATCTCGGGTTTATTCAATCAATAAATAAATATAAGTAGAATAAACAAGCGTAATCCCTTGTGTTTTTTTATTTGTTCATAGATTTCCAACAAAAACCAACCCATTGATGGTAATGTCCAAATTTTTTATTTCTAGTATAAAACCAATTATTTCATTTATTCACTTGATTGATCTTTAATAAATAAGTGTAGTAGAACAAGAGAGGGGGGAAATAATAGAGAAAAGGTTATCCAAAGCTATAGACAAGTCATCCACACCCTCTTTTTTTTTTTATTTCATTAATTGAATTTTTCGGTTATTGATTCAGGTCAAATTCCGTAAAAACCGCAGCCCTCTTTGAAATATCATGAACAGTTCCTGTAGGTTGAGCACCTTTTTCAAGAAAATATAGAATTGCAGGAACATTTAAATAGGTTTGATTCTTTATCGGATCATAAAAACCCACTTTACGAAGATCTCTTCCCTCTCTTCGGGATCGAACATCAATTGCAACGATTCGATAAACGGCTCATTGGGATAGATGTAGATTAACAATACCCCCCCCCAGAACCGTATAAGAAGTTTTCTCCTCGTACGGCTCGAGAAAATTTGAAGTTATGTATATGTATAGAATTCTAATTAATGTAAAATAGATCCATAGATTATCAAATCAATTAGACTATGATTTCATTTTTTTTTTTTATTCTTTTCCAAAAAAGAAATAAAAAAAAAAATTCTTATTTGTATCCTCATAACTCAAGTTGGGTAACTCTCACTCAAAGGAAAACCTTTAAGCATTTCATTTATTGAGCCGTCTATAACCCCCTTTTTGCCTGTCTCCTTTAGAATCTATTCTATTCTTCATTCTGATCTAGTTTAGTTATTGAGACAATTAACAAGTTTAGTTATTAAAACAATTAAAAAAGGTATTTCCTTGTTCCGGGATCCTTTATCTTTGCTTTGAATCATTGGGTTTAGACATTACTTCGGTGATCTTTAATCCTTTCAAAATGGCAGCAACATACCATTTTTTGTGATTTCTTTTTATCAAAGAACCATATGAATGATTGATTCTCGCGTGATACACTTTTGATCAAAAGAGTTTTCCTAATTCCAACAAATTTGATGTTTGAATTTGAAACTTGCTTGAATTGGATCCTTTCGATTTCTATATCGAAAATATACTTACGAAGTTGTTTCAACTTATTGATTGACACTAACCCTAGATCTCCGCCCCTGATAAATGAATTAATACTTTCTACTCGAGCTCCATCATGTAATATTTACATTCAAACTTCCCCAAAATGAAATGAGGGTTATAGTGGAACAGAACAAACGATGTCGAGCCAAGAGCATCTTCATTCCTATATATAAAAGAAAATGGTGGATGTAAGATAAGAATCCACAGTTGATCATGTCCTTCAAGTCGCACGTTGCTTTCTACCACATCGTTTTAAACGAAGTTTTACCATAACCTCTAGTTTCTTGGAACTGGTATGTAATTGATTCAATTATGGAATCATGAATAGTCATTGGTTTAGTTGGTACATAGTTATCTATACTGTTATGAATGGGTAGTTTCTTAAAAAGTATCAGCAAGAATTCCATTTTTTTTTTAAACCCACATTTTCTTTTAGATATTGGATTTTCTTTTAGTATATTGGATGAATACAATTTTTTGTATGAATGCAATATTTATTTAATATGAAATGGAATATATATATTATTCTTTTTTTTTTTTTATTTCTATAAATTTAGAAAAAATTACGAATAAATAAGAAATACGTTCTTTTTGAATCCGCATTTTCAAGTTTCTTGATAGGATGGATTCGCCAGTTTAACACTTCTTCAAGTACCAAGGATTCATAGGAAATCATTCAAAATAATTGATTGAAAGTTTTCTACCTCGATATTATTATTTGACTAAAGTTTTCCAATAAGGGAAGGGACATTTTATTATCTTTTATTATCATAAAAAAAACCTATTCGAATTAACCCATCAATGATTTAAAACAAATAGATAGATCAAAAACAAATCCAATTTTTTTTGACTCTAAATTATTTTAGCCTAAACCGGTCTTAAGAGACTTAATCCCATTGATTCAATTCAATTAGTACCAAAAACGCAAGCCCTTCGTATTTATAATTCCACATAAGAAATAAAATAATCAAGTTGCACACACCATTTAAGGGATAGAGAATAAGAGAGGCTTTCACATTTCGATTTTGAATTAAAATGACATCATGGAAAATATATGAGACGTAAGGTTTTTTTATGAATAACGAATTTCAAATATGAATATGAAAGATATGGACATACGATGAAAAGCCCGTCCTACTTTTTTTTTCATTAAAAAAGTCTTTTTTTTTATCTATGTTCCCATCTTTTACCTAGATAAAAAATGGATTCAATTCCATCTACGTCTTATGGTATTTAAACTCGATTAAATTTGTGAAAAAAATATGATTTAGAGACGAATCAAAAATAAGAAAAATAATGATAAGAAAGAAGAATCACATTCTATCTAATATTAGACTCTTAAACAGAAGGTTGTTCAAAAAAGGCAATCTTTTTTTGATATGATAATTTTGATATGATTATATCATATATAATATTATGGAATATTATGATATATAATATCATAATACTATGATATATATAATACGCATACTCTGGGACGGAAGGATTCGAACCTCCGAATAGCGGGACCAAAACCCGTTGCCTTACCACTTGGCCACGCCCCATTTCTATTCAAGACTAATAAACACTAATATTGTTATTGGTTGTTCGTCAATTCCAGTCCAAATATTGATAGAATCAATTAGATTGTTGCTAGGATTTTGATACGTGTAGATATCGAATGAAACTGAATTTATTGATCATTAGATATAATTCAATTAAGATATTGTATGAAAGTAGGATTTATTTTATATCTATTTTGATTTGAGAATGGAAGGATTTTTGATTGGCTGAGTTCAAATCAAAGAAAAGAAAGGTTTTTTGACCTACCTTATGTTATTAATTTTTACCTTATCCCTTATATCAATAATAAGATATTAATAACTCAATCAACTCAAAAAAAAATTATCTTCAAGAACAAAATGTTTGTTATGCTTAATATTTTAAGTTTAATCTGTATCTGTCTTAATTCTGTCCTTTATTCAAGTAGCTTTTTCTTAGCCAAATTACCCGAGGCCTACGCTTTTTTGAATCCAATAGTAGATATTATGCCAGTAATACCTGTGTTCTTTTTTTTATTAGCTTTTGTGTGGCAAGCTGCTGTAAGTTTTCGATGAGATTTTTCATACTGTCCTAGAAAAATTCATGATTTACTCGAAAAAAAAATTCTAACAATTTCTAATATAAGATTAGATAAGTCTTACATACAGTCTGAACCGTTAAGTTAAATATTGAAATTCTTGTATAGCTGTGCTAAATCTAGATCACTCTCATTTTCTTGTTATAACTTTTTTTTCCATTGAACGACCCTATTAGAGTCCCCCACAATATATAATTGTGGGTATAAAAGAAAATTTTCATTAATAAACAACTCAACTCTGATTTTCTGAAATTTTTTTTTTTTTTCTAGAAATCACTTCATTTCTTGGTGTCAAAAAATAGGGTATGCAGTATAAAAATAGAGAATCTATTCTCTTTTTTTTTTTTGAAAAAAAAAAATGCTATTGGAGATTGTGTAATGCTTACTCTAAAACTATTTGTTTATACAGTAGTGATATTCTTTGTTTCTCTCTTCATTTTCGGATTCCTATCTAATGACCCGGGACGTAATCCTGGACGTGAAGAATAAAAAATCAGATTTTTGTTTTCCTTGCTTGATTTGCAAATTTTTATCTATTCCACATCTTTCTTTAACTATATAAAAAAAAAAAAAATACCAAGTCATCGACAGAAACGGAAAGAGAGGGATTCGAACCCTCGGTACGAAAAACGCGTACAACGGATTAGCAATCCGACGCTTTAATCCACTCAGCCATCTCTCCCCCAATTGAAAAATGAAAAAGAATAATTACTATGATACATTAAGTAAGGCTTGAAAAAAGCCCTTCTTTATCTCTCTTTATTATTTTATTATATCTTTATTATTTATTATATAGATAGCTATATAAAGCTATATATAGATAATATATATCTAAAAACTTTTATCAGAAATTCCAATTCCATTTAGATTTTAAATAAAGTAAGGGCTCAAAAGAGATATCTACAATCCAATATTTGAATATATAAATACCAATCTATTAAATGTTAATAAATAAAATTTTGAATAAATTAAGAAAATAAAAAATAAAATGAAAATATATATATATTAAATAATAAATCAAATCAATAAAAGTACCTTGTTTATTTCGTCCGAAAAGTCCCTTTTTATTTCCACGGCCTGGCCTGGTCAGTACCTAGCCGGGCTTTTTTTTTTGTTCCAATGAATCGTAGAAAAAATGATTTATTTTATTTGAAAACTAAAAATTCTTTTGAAATAAAATAACAAAAATCGAAACAACAATCATATCATAAGAAGGATTTTTTCGATTCCTATGATACAGAATCAAATGATAGAGAATCAAAGTGTCATTTCTTATTATTCTTTCTTTTTTTATTTACTTTTTTTTACTGGAATAAAAAAAACTTATCATTTAATTAGTTAAATGAGTCCTCGTTTACTAATCTCATTAGTCTTCCTGATAAAAATATGTCAACGCTCTCATTTTCATGATTTTTTTTCTGATCCTATTTTTTTATTACTTATTACTAGGACCTATTTTTGTGTTCGACAAAAGGTCGATTTATATGCAATAATAGCATTGTAGCGGGTATAGTTTAGTGGTAAAAGGGTGATTCGTTCTATTAACCCTTTAATAGTTAAAGGGTCTTTCGTTTGATTTATATTTCGATCAAAAACTTTATTTCTTAAAAGGATTTAATCCTTTTCCTATCGATGAAAAATTCGAGGAAAAATAGAAATTCTCGTGATTTGTATCCAAGAGTCCGTTATAAATTGAAAAAATTGGATCATGAAATTACGAAACATAATTTATTTTTGAATTGGATCCATACTTCCAATTGAACGAGTAAGGAATCCATGGATAAAGGTAGAAAGAACGGTCTATTTCTAATCGTAACTAAATCTTCAATTTGAGATTTATATAAGGGAGATTGAAGCAAAACAAAATAGCTATTAAACAATGTCTTTGGTTTACTAGAGACATCGACAGATTATATTGTTTTAGCTCGTTGGAAACAAAAAAGACTTTTCCTAAGGATTATTTCAAATAGAAATAGGGAACGAAGTAACTAGAAAAGATTGTTAGAATCCTCTTTTCTTCTATAGGGATCATCTATAAAGCAGGTCCTTTTGAATGCATTCAGACAGAAAGGCTGACATAGATGTTATGGGTAGAATTTGTTTTTTTTTCGTTTACATCTTTTTTTTCCATCTTCCATAAAGGAGCCGAATGAAATCAAAGTTTCACGTTCGGTTTTGAATTAGAGACGTTCAAAATGATGAATCAACGTCGACTATAACCCCTAGCCTTCCAAGCTAACGATGCGGGTTCGATTCCCGCTACCCGCTTATCTTATATATTTTATCTTCTATTTTTTTTATTAAAATGATATCGTAATTTTATAGATTTATTATTTTTTGATTACTATATTTCGAAATTCATAATAGACAAATATTTTTGAATTGATTCATTTCAAATTAGAATATTTTCATTCTATTTTAGAATATATAAAATTATTATTATATTATATAAAGTACTCTATATTATTTTATAAAATAAGATAATTGAATTAATATAGAATAAAATGAATCTAGAATTACTATAAATCATAATAAGATAAATTTGACAATTCAATTGTAAATTCAATTAATGGAATGCATCATTGAATTGAATAAGCAATTTCCGGAATTCGTGCACATCTTTTTTTTTTATGAACAAAAGATGTGCAAATAAGAAAAAATAGGAGTGAAATTAACTGTGACACGTTCATTAAAAAAAAATCCTTTTGTAGCAAATTTTTTATTAAAAAAAATAAATAAGCTTAACACAAAAGAAGAAAAAGAAATAATAATAACTTGGTCACGAGCATCTACCATTATACCCACAATGATTGGTCATACTCTTGCTATTCATAATGGAAAGGAACATTTGCCTATTTATATAACAGATCGTATGGTAGGGCATAAGTTGGGAGAATTTGTGCCAACTCTAAATTTCCGGGGGCATGCGAAAAATGATAATAAATCTCGTCGTTAATAATTTAAATTAGTAAAATCAGAAAATAAATAGAAATAAAATCAAGATACTTATGATTCATTAGTGAGAGGTGAAACTTATGATAAAGAAGACAAAAAAGAATGGATATACAGAAGTATACGCTTTAGGTCAACATATATGTATGTCCACTCACAAAGCACGAAGGGTAATTGATCAGATTCGTGGACGTTCTTACGAAGAAACACTTATGATACTAGAACTCATGTCTTATCGAGCATGTTATCCCATTTTTAAATTGGTTTATTCTGTAGCAGCAAATGCTAGTCACAATATGGGTCTCAAAGAAACCAATTTAGTCATTAGTAAAGCTGAGGTCAACAAAAGTATTACTGTGAAAAAATTAAAACCTCAAGCTCGAGGCCGAAGTTATCCGATAAAAAGACCCACTTGTTATATAACTATTGTATTGAAAGATATATCTTTCAATGAAGAAGAGTGTAAAAGATCCGAATACTCCATATTATGCTTAAAAAAACCTAGATGTATAAATAAATACGCGGATATCACATGTTATAATATGGATAATAACGGGGGAGTATGGGACAAAAAATAAATCCACTCGGTTTTAGACTTGGTGCAACCCAAGGACATCGTGCTATTTGGTTTGCCCAACCAAAAAAGTATTCTGAAGGTCTACAAGAAGATCAAAAAATACGAGATTGTATCAAAAATTATGTAAAAAAAAATATAAGAATATTCTCCGGTGTTGAGGGAATTGCACGTATCGAGATTCAAAAAAGAATTGATCTCATTCAAGTAATAATCTATATGGGCTTCCCAAAGTTATTAATAGAAAATGGGTCTCGAAGAATCGAAGAATTACAAATGAATGTACAAAAAGAGTTAAATTTTGTCAACCGAAAACTAAACATTGTTATTACAAGACTTGAAAACCCTTATGGAAACCCTACTATTCTTGCAGAATTTATCGCCGGGCAGCTAAAGAATAGAGTTTCATTTCGAAAAGCAATGAAAAAAGCTATTGAATTAACTGAACAGGCAGGTACAAAGGGAATTCAAGTACAAATTGCAGGGCGTATAGACGGAAAAGAAATTGCACGTGTTGAATGGATCAGAGAAGGTAGGGTTCCTCTACAAACCATTCGAGCTAAAATTGATTATTGTTCCTATACAGTTGTAACTATCTATGGGATATTAGGGATTAAAATTTGGATATTTGTAGACGAGGAATAATAAGCCTTTCCTCAATTTGTCTTTCTATTTTATTCAATCATAGAACAAAAAAAAAATTCATTCTTTTTTTTTTTTTTAATAGTAAATGAGAAATTCTATAGGCTTGAATAAAAATTCAATTAATTATTTGAAATAATTGCTATGCTTAGTGTGCGACTCGTTGGTTTTTCTGTTAGGATAAAAATCGACCTGACCATAACATAATCTGAACTAATAATTGAAAAAAAAAAAATAACCAACTCATCGTTTCACATTATCTGGATTGAAAAAAGAAAGCAGTCAAGATATGTTATATTGGTCATGTCATATCATTGTAGCAACTGAAATCTTTTTTGCATAAACAAAAACACCAATCTAATTATCAGTTGTGAAGCATTAAAAGTATACGGATAAATGGAAGGGTGAAAGAAAGAGAGAAAAAAAAATATCAATGATATAAGATTCCAATATGGAATATGTAAGGTCTATGAGTCATCTCATAAAAGGTAGTGTAAGAAAACAGCAATACTGATTGATTCATAATTAGATTAATCTGTTAATAGAAGAAAAAAGCCAAGAGCCCTGAGTCAATAAAGACTGAGAAGATTGACTCAACAACAAATTTAATTTCTTAGGGGCTCCATTGTAGAATTAAGACCTAACCATTAATCAAGAAATGATGGGGACGAGGGAACCCAAGAATACATAATATTCTGTTGAAAATAAATATTAATGATTCATTGGGTAGGATGGCGGAATCCACCCAAGACCAATCCATTAATTCGGAAAGGTCATTTCATGGGCTAAGCTTAGAACGTAAATACATATAAAAAGAGTAAATATTCGCCCGCGAACTTTTTTTTATTGGCTTGAATTTCTATATTTTGGTCGATCAAAGACCCCCCAAAAAACAATAGATAATAAAATAAAAGAGAAACAAAAATTAAATAAAGATTCCATTATTTTATTTATAAGACCTTAAAAAACTTATCTATAATTTTTTTGAATATATATAATATATAAATATGTAAATCATGTATATGTATAAATTATAAATAGAATACATATTTAGTTCTATCTCAAAAGAAGAGATAAAAATGGATAATAGATTAGATGAAATCTCAAAGAATACCCTAATTCAGTCTATTATTGACACTATATATGTATAGTCTATTCTTTTGGAATCGTTTCATTCGTGAGGAGCTGGATGAGAAGAAACTCTCATGTCCGGTTCTGTAGTAGAGATGGAATTGAGAAAAAACAACCATCCACTATAACCCCAAAAAAACTAGATTTCGTAAACACCATAGAGGAAGAATGAAAGGAATTTCGTATCGAGGTAATCATATTTGTTTCGGTAGATATGCTCTTCAGGCACTTGAACCCGCTTGGATCACATCTAGACAAATAGAAGCGGGACGAAGAGCAATGACACGAAATGCACGACGTGGCGGAAAAATATGGGTACGTATATTTCCAGACAAACCAGTTACAGTAAGACCCACGGAAACACGTATGGGTTCGGGGAAAGGATCTCCTGAATATTGGGTAACTGTCGTTAAACCGGGTAGAATACTTTATGAAATGGGCGGAGTAGCAGAAAATATAGCCAGAAAAGCTATTTCAATAGCGGCGTCAAAAATGCCTATACGAACCCAATTCATTATTTCGGGATAGGAATGTAGAATCAAAGGAAAGCGGTCTTTGGTATGCAAAAAAAAAATTGCCATTTCAAATTTCTTTTTTGTTTGGTTTGAACAAACAATATTTCTTTTTGTTTTTTTTAGCCCTTTGAATTGAAAGAACAGATTCACAAAAATAATATGATTCAACCTCAAAGCCATTTGAATGTAGCGGATAACAGCGGGGCCCGAAAATTGATGTGTATTCGAATCATAGGAGCTAGTAATCGACGATATGCTCATATTGGTGACGTTATTATTGCTGTAATCAAAGAAGCAGTCCCAAATACACCTCTAGAAAGATCAGAAGTGATTAGAGCTGTAATTGTACGTACTTGTAAAGAACTCAAACGTGAAAACGGTATGATAATACGCTATGATGACAATGCTGCGGTTGTTATTGATCAAGAGGGAAATCCAAAAGGAACCCGAATTTTTGGTGCGATCCCCCGCGAATTGAGACAGTTAAATTTCACTAAAATTATTTCATTAGCACCTGAAGTGTTATAAGATGAGACCGAGATATAGTTAGAATATTTGAATGCAATTAATTAATAGATTGTATCTCACGTATATACTTTTCAAAATTCAAAAATATTGAATAAATAAAGAGCATGTTAATTATATTAAAATTCGAAAGCAACACTCATTTTGGTTTATCATGGGTAAGGATACTATTGCTAACCTACTAACCTCTATACGCAATGCTGACATGACTAGAAAAGAAATGGTTCGAATACCATCTACTAACATCACTGAAAACATTGTGAAAATACTTTTACGAGAGGGTTTTATTGAAAACGTAAGGAAACATTTTAAAAACAACCAAAATTTTTTGGTTTTAACCCTACGACATAAAAGGAATAGGAAAGGACCATTTAAAAGTTTTTTAAATTTAAAACAGATCAGTAGACCTGGTCTACGAATCTATTCTAACTATCAAAAAATTCCTAGAATTTTAGGAGGAATGGGGGTTGTAATTCTTTCCACTTCTAGGGGTATAATGACAGACCAAGAGGCTCGACTAGAAAAAATGGGCGGAGAAATTTTGTGTTATATATGGTAATCTTTATAATATGCGAATTATATACAAAACTTCCCTATCTCTTTTTTGTAAAAAAAAAAGAGAGGATTTCTAATATGATATAAGTCTTGCTTCATTAGTTGATACTTCAAGGGTTTTCAGCAAAAATGAAAGAACAAAAAAAAAAGTGATGAAGGTTTAATTACAGAACCCCTGATATGTTCCGGGTTCGTTGTCGTTTAGAGAATGGAGATAGAATTATAGATTTTTTTTAGGACCGATTCAACATAGTACTATACATATACTAGCGCGGAATAGTGTTAAAATGAAAGTCAATTTTTATGATTCAACCATAGAATGTATAGTTTTATAAACTACAAAACAAAGATGCAAATAATTTTTTTGGTTTTCAATTTCAATATTCTTTTGTTTTTGTTTTGTAAGGATACACTTCTAAATTCAAAATTTCAAGAAACTTATTTTCTTCAAATAGGTAGATTCGCAATTAAAGTAAGGAATGACAGACAAATATGAAAATAAGAGCCTCCATTCGTAAAATTTGTGAAAAATGTCGACTGATCCGTAGGCGGAAACGAATTATAGTAATTTGTTCCAACCCGAGACATAAACAAAGACAAGGATAATCTTTCTAAAAAACTAAAAAAAAAAGATCTGTTTTAACATGAAATGGATATATCCATATATCTCTGATTTATATTTATGAGATGATAAAATATGGCAAAACCTATACCAAGAAGTGGTTTACGTAGGAATGGACGTATTGGTTTACGTAAAAGTACGCATAAAATACCAAAGGGAGTTATTCATGTTCAAGCAAGTTTCAACAATACAATTGTGACTGTTACGGATGTACGGGGTCGAGTAATTTCTTGGTCCTCCGCCGGTACTTGTGGATTCAAAGGTACAAGAAGGGGGACGCCATTTGCTGCTCAAACCGCAGCAGGAACTGCTATTCGGACAGTAGTGGATCAAGGTATGCAACGAGCAGAAGTCATGATAAAAGGCCCCGGTCTCGGACGAGATGCAGCATTAAGAGCTATTCGTCGAAGCGGTATACTATTAAGTTATATATGTGATGTAACTCCTATGCCCCATAATGGCTGTAGGCCCCCTAAAAAAAGACGTGTGTAAAAATAACCATTAACTAGATTTCAAGAGAAATAAACAATTCAATAATTTGATCAAATAATATTTAATATTACTATGGTTCGAGAGAAAATAAGAGTATCTACTCGGACACTAAAGTGGAAATGTCTTGAATCAAGAGCAGACAGTAAACGTCTTTATTACGGACGCTTTATTCTGTCTCCACTTATGAAAGGTCAAGCAGATACAATAGGTATTGCGATGCGAAAAGCTTTGCTTGGCGAAATAGAAGGAACATGTATCACACGTGCAAAATCTGAAAAAATACCACATGAATACTCTACCCTAATAGGTATTCAAGAATCAGTCCATGAAATTTTAATGAATTTGAAAGAAATTGTATTGCGAAGTAATCTGTATGGAAGTGGTGGCGCGTATATTTATGTCAAGGGTCCTGGATATGTAACGGCTCAAGATATCATCTTACCACCTTCTGTGGAAATCATTGATAATACGCAGTATATAGCTAAACTAACAGAACCAATCCATTTTTGTATTGAATTACAAATAGAGAGAAATCGAGGATATCGTATACAAACCCCAAATAACTTTCAAGACGGAAGTTATTCTATAGACGCTGTATTCATGCCTGTTCGAAATGCGAATCATAGCATTCATTCTTATGTCAATGGGAATGAAAAAGAAG